AAAAAAGAAAAAACAGAAAGAAAGGGAAGTTTTGTCTTTCTTTCCAAAGAAACCACTCAAAAATGAGAGTTAGATAAAGAAGTTTCACTAAGAACTAGCACTAGACTTCTTCCCCCCTTTCGACTTTTCCTCTCTCCTTTTGTGCTTCTACCCCGGCTTTTCATTCTGTTTTATAGAGACCCGAGGAAATTTTTCTAAGAATGAATGTAGAAAGGTGAGACACTTTCCCCGGCATACGGAAAAAAAAATCCAGGATGACGGCTGTCAAAAGACGAGTAAGGGACGGGGAGGGGGAGGCTCTCGAAACCAAACGAGACTCGAAAGAACATGGGAATTAGCACCATTCCTATGAGTGCTTTTGTCTCGAAGAGCCAACAAAGGGGCTGCCCTCTCGATCGAGCTCGGTTTCGGTTTAGCATCATATATCGATCCGGAGAAAATGTGGATTGGTTGTAGTGCGGATTAAGGAGCTGCTCCTCCATGCTGTGGCTGTGGAGGTGGGGCTGCCGCCGCCTGATAGAGGCAGAAGCCGGGGCCACCGGAGCCTATCTGTGTCGAGTGTGTCGATTGAAAGAGGAGGAGAGACAACTCAAATGCCAGCACAAAAATCGAAAGAGTCGTGCCATTCAAAATCGAATTCGGCCGAAGATCCATTGCTCTATTTTGCATGCTCAGCTCCCAAAATGCAGAGAGACTTTCGAGGGCAGATCCGGGTTGGTTGGGTCCGGAAAGTCATGGGAGAGGCAGGCTAAGTGAAATAAAATAATATACTAGTGCTACTATAGAATCTTATGAATCAAGCACGGCACACTTTCTATATCTCCTCCGTCTACAAGGTGAACAGCTTAGCTTACAGCACAGCGTGTTCGCCACCACACCGGCTGGCTGGTGCATTGGCCTTACCGTAATAGGGCCGAGAAGTATGACCCTTCGATTAGAACGCCCCATATCTCGTGACACGCGGAGCGTGGCATTTCCTTTTAGTTAGTCCGTCTAACTTCTAACCAAAAAATGCATTCTTTATCTATCAAGAAAGTACCATTCAAATCTTTGAGTGCATTGCCTCTTTGAGTGAAGAAGAGAAGGGCTTTGTATAGACACCCTTGAACCATGTTCGTCGCCCTAGGCTCACCATTATTTCATTTCATTCGATTTATGGGTTCGAGCTCCAAAGAACATATACATGGTCGGCTTACGTACGTCTCGTTGACCAAACGATAAGGTATACCACGCTCCCCTCTTTCTATAGAGGAGAGATAAAGAAAAAGAAAAGAGATATAGTGATCGTGCCGTAAGACCTTGTTCGTTTCTACTTGACGTTATTTTCCTCGGTTTTTTTTACATTACATAAGGTAGCTTGCTTACTTAGCGCTTGCGCTAAGGATCTAATCAGAGTCAAACTTGGATTAGAAAAAAAAACCTTTCCCTTATTAGCCGGAGTACACTTGTACTCCTTGATCTTTAGTGCGGATTAAGCCAAAAAAAAAACATTTTTTTTTCGAAAAGTCTCAACGTCCTCGTTGAGAGTCGCTCTGCGAGACGTCCAGTAGTCTCTGACTTTGTCTTCGAATCGTAAGTTTCAGCCCGTTCCCAGCTTGCCTCGCTCTCAGGTTGGCCCTTCTACTTTACTAAGTAGTATTCTACTCGTGTAGTGGGTGTATGGTCCCGTCCCGCCCATGGTGCGGTCAGCTATGATATACTAAACTTCTTCTTGGGGAAGTTCATCTACAACATCTGGCGGTGCCCTCGTGGGCACGTTCCTCTCAGGGTCGGTCTGGTCTAATCGAAGTCAACTGACTCACATAGAATACGGGGTGAGTTTTCACCGAGCTGATCGCTTGAGTCTATATAGGCTACCTCTCCTATCCGCTTCTCTACAAGGTCGACTTTCTTCTTCCTTCAGACCGGGCCAAGCCTTTAGGTTGTTTAAGTAGGTTGGGCTAGGTTAGGTTGATCTTTTGGAGTGATCTTCAAGAAGGGTCGTCGCTCCCTTCATACGCCTTGCAGCTTCATCTAAGTGGGTTTGGGCTAGGTCGTTGCGCTCCTGCCCCACCTCTTGGCAAAGTAGGCTGATGGGCAAGACCCCTCCAGCCGCAATGGTGTGGGGCGTCAGAGGCTGTTGCCTCGTGGCCAACTCGAAGGGGCTGAAGTTCGACGCAGAGCTTTTTGGTTGTTAAGTTATAGCAGCACTGAGCAACATCCAACAGCTCCAGTCCTACAGGTTTCCACTAAAGTGCCTTAAGTAGCCCTCGAAGAGTCCGTTTATTCTCTCCGTCTTCGCTTTCAAAGATATACCGACCGTAGGTATCTTACCATCAGATACCGACAGTCGTCTTCTAACATTACCGACCTTTAAATATCGGGTTTTCATCAATTTCACATAAAAAAAAAGCTCTTTTTATCATCAGAAACAACCTGATTTATTTTCGAGACCTCGTGCATTGCATTACCATAACGAAAATAAAAATGAATGAAAAAAAAAAAGAGAACTCTTGTGATTCGGAATGAACCTTTCTCGGTGGAAGAAAAGGAATAGCGATGGATTCCTATGGAGCATCCAGGAACAAGAAGATGAAATCGGACGACGAATTCTTACATGGTCCAAGGAAATCAAAGGTCCGCTTCCACGATTTCATCTATATCGAATCTTAATATCAGAATAGCTTATATAGTCATGATTCAATTCTGGTCCTGATTTCTTTCTCATTTTTCGGATCTGATTGGAACAATGGAGAAGTAGGAAGACTTTGGCGATTCATAATGAATATCTCGAATATCTATGTCCCAGGACATCAAATATGAATAATGAAACATGAGGAAGAGTAAACCCTGTAGTGACATAGCTGTTCTCCTAATCGACTACAACTCATCATAATGAACATTCTGCTTAAAAACTAATAAAAAAACGACTCGCCAGGCGGTTACCTTTTTTTTTTCATATCTATATCCTCTGCTGAAAAATCAAGACTAAGACAGGAGTTTCGTGGAAAATAGAGCACCTTTATCGGATTAGAACCGATGACTTACGCCTATTTCTTAGGGCGTTTAAAGAGCGTGACTCTACCGCTTAGTTAAAAAAAGGGCCCATTTGATTCAATTCATGAATTAGCCCACTATGAGTTTACTGCATCCATAATCATCGATATATTTATATCTTTCTTATTCAAATGATTTTTCTCATCAGCATTCGTGTCTCTGTTACAACACGGCGAAACCAAATGGTTCGAATGAAATCCAATGAGAAAAAATCAGAAGTTTAGGCTGTACACCTAATTTTCCTGGGATTGTAGTTCAATCGGTCAGAGCACCGCCCTGTCAAGGCGGAAGTTGCGGGTTCGAGCCCCGTCAGTCCCGACGGATCAAAATCCAATAAAAAAATACATACATAAATTCATCTCTCCATTTTCTGTGAAAAGGAGTACAAATAGCATAATTTCATTCCAAATGGGGATCCTATTATTCTCGATTTTTTGAGTTTTTTCGTTTCACATTTCTGAATTTCCATTTCTTCAACTAGTACCGATGAATGGGAGAAAGACATATGTGGATTAGTACAATTATTGGTAGCATCATATTCAGGATTCCAAGGAATACCGTACCGGGTCTGGCTTTTTTTTTCGATGACTCCCAGTGCAAACAATAAGTCAGAGTCCTATATGTTTCCCGGGAGCACATACACAAATTCCATTTGTACGATACAAAATAAATTTCACATACTCTTTCGACTTTTTTGTTTTAAGATTTCAAGTCGATTTTTGGCTCCGTAACTTCGGGATCAACCTCAATGAATTACAAATTGGAATTTGAAACAATCGAGATCATTCAAATTTCACACTGAACTTTTGATATATACGTCCCATTACTAATTCAAGGAAAGAGGATATTAATAAGATCAAACAAGGATCCCATCTCTCTTAGCGAGGGAATTAATCATTTTTTTGAAGTTTAAGGGCGGGGTGTACTTTTTGCTTCATTTCAAAGGATATTTAATCAATAAGCCAGTCGAGAGATGGAACATCGATTTCGCTTAACAGAAGAAGATATTCCTTCGGAACCCTCTCCTTTGGCCGAGTCACTTCGTCCCCTCGTACCTTTATCTACTAGCCGACTAAGAGCATCATCAAACCTTGATAGGAGAATTTAAAGCACTCAAGATGAAAATTTCATCATCCATTTCTGATTCTTTTTCGTCAGTATTGGCTGTTGTTAATCAAATGCGTAGATATGGTGATAATTTGGAGGATGTTCGAGTAATTAAAAAAATCCTGCGATCCGAAATTCAATTATATTGTTGTTGCTATTGAGAAATCTAAATCTTTTGATTCCATGACTATTGATCAACTCATGGGCTCTCTACAAGCTCGTGAAGAAAGAATGAATGAAAAGGAGCCACAAGTTCTTCTCTCAAAGCTGTCCTTGAAAGAAAAAAGAGGATGGCAATGAAGAAAGAAAAAGGAAGAGGAAGAGGTCGTAGCAGGCTTTAAGGCGTAGACCCCTACAAGCATATGAAGTCGTGTTTTTCAGAGCCCCATAGAAATGCGCTCCTAAAGATGCTGAATCAAGCGCACGTCTGCCACGAAATTTCTATGGATAATTGGGACCATGTGATTGGAAACTTGGTAGCCGCGAATTACATATCTGTCTCAGATAATGAGATCCCTTCGGAAGGAACTGGGCATATTTCGGCAAAGTGTAAAGGTTATGCAATAGCCAAAATTTGAGTGGATTTGACATCTGTCCCTGGCCCTGTAGTTGCCAACCTTATAGTTTAAATGCCAGTTTCCAGTGATCTACTGAAAGTAGTAGTTCCGAGTCATCCAATTCCATTACCAGTTTGAGGGATCTATTTGTAGGTTTGACCCCTTAGGAAGGCGGCTAGATTTGAATCCCCTGGAGTTGCAGAGCCAGTTGGAGAGCTAAAGTATTCCCCTAAGACTCTTAAGTTGCTTCCTTCAACCTTTGATTTCGCCTTCCTTTTTCATTCGACTGCTGCCTTCGAGCTTCTTCGGGCTCTTTCTGTTACAATGATTGGTCGTTCCCTGCCAGCCTTTACTGCTTTAATGGGCATACCCGAATAGAAAAAAGGAGACTTATTTACTTCCCAATTACCTTCCCTCTATTCTATTCAGGAGCCATTTTGAGTGCTTAAGGCCCGTTCCCAGCCATGCAGTGCGAAATCCATATAAATCGAAAGCCTATCCTAGGAGTTCTTAGAAGTGCTGATATTGAAGTCTTTTCTGTAAAAGTGAATACTTTCCGCCTCCAAGCTTGATTAAAGGACTCCTTCCCCTCGTCAACTCGGTCAAGCGGCTTCGCTCCTACAACTGGTCTCGGATTTCTTGAGTAGGCGGGTGGACCTGAAGGCCGTTTAGGGCTTGAAACCCGGACTTTCCATAGGGGGCCTGGCCTTGCCGCAAGATAGGCCATAGGAGCAAATGAGCGACCTATTTTTGAGTTAAGCCAGGAGTGTCTTTCTCGAATGAAAACAGCAATCATCTTTGGCCCGGAAGGTTTCTTTCTCGTGGTGGCTTCCTGTGTAGGGAGAAAAGTTGTCCATATTAATGGCTCCTGTATATTCTTGCTATCTCGAGTTGACCTACAACATAAACGCTATAAAATGGAAAACGGAGACCTTCGAATCTCTAATGTACCCGCATCTTTAATCGGTTTTTTTTCTGAGACTCATCAAAACTCGAGACGTGGTTAGGCTAGCAAGTTGAACCGGATCATCGGATGCACACCCGCACTTCGTCTGCCTCGTCAAGGGAACCCGGACACTTCCCTTGCACAGTCTCCGGTGGAGACGGGGAAATTAGAGTGGGGGCAAAAGTCTCGTAATCTTTTGAGTATCGAGATGGCCGGTAACCTGGCTACAGAAGCTCCCATGTGGTTTAGAATGAGTATCCACATAGCCAGGACTACGGGGACTTCATTCTACAGGGAATAGTCCGAGAACAAAGTGCGGGCGAAGGAGGAATTTCCTTGCCTTGTCATGAGCAACAATCAACTGACCTTGCTATCTACGAGACAACATAGCTGGGTTGGGTGGGATGTGAAGAAATGGAAATAGCATGCATTCCCCTTGCCCGGTACTAAGAGGTTCCATTCCCCGTATCGCATCCCTAGCCCTGAGATATTGATATTAGGAGTTGGGTGCTTGAGAAGGAAGGACCAATCAGAGGCAGGAAATGCATCCATCCCATCCATGTACGTATCAAAAACGGATGGAGGTCATCAGGCAGCCTATCTGAACCGGACAAGGAGTTTAGTTGGTTGCCGGCAAGTCTGTCCCCTTCGGATACAGATGAAAGACTGCATGGGCTTTCGCTCTCGCCCTAAACGAATGAATTGACGGGGAGGGAGAGGAAGCTGCCTGGTTCGAGCACCAAAGACCTTCAAGCTGGGCTGGGGCTCTCCGCTCCCGCTTCCATCTCGAGATCATTCCGAGGGGACCGGCTAGATCAAGACTAGGAGAGATGATCCCCAGGACGAGAAGAAATTGAATCCATACACTCGATCCATTGCTTCTACCCCTCCCCGATGCAGCCAGCCCGGGACCCGGACTCGGATTGAAGCCACTGTAGTTCAGATGCAGCCTGACGACTGAGTGAAGGTTGGGAGTGGGCTGCTCGGGTACGATCTAAAACGATCCCACATTCCAGAAAGAACCGGACAATGGGAAGCCTTCGTCGAGTAATGGGAAGCGGGCTAGTCCCCGAAAAAGCCTTGCCAACTAGAATAAATAGTTGTGGCTCAAAATCAGCTGTTCCTAGGTTCTCAGTAACGTGGCCAGTCAGCGGGCAGGAGGGAGCTTTGGAAGCTTACCTTGACTTGTTGTCCGGGCGGATAACACAGCCACCCGCTATTTCCAAACACAGAAGAAGCTTCACCCATCCCCAATTTTGAGTTCGATTTATGGCAAACAAGGAATTTCCGGCAATAAGGATATCATAAACATAGTTTGACAATATTCTAATCTCACCATCCATTATTCGAGTTTCAATACAATGATCGTCGAAATTCATTCGAAATCCCATATCGCTAATAGCTTGATGAAACTTAAGGTACCACTGTCGGGAAGACAGTTTCAAGTCATATAAAGAAAGACTTTCTTAGCTTGCAAACCTTATCTTCATGCCCAAGAACCTCAAAACCTGGCCTGAAGGTTGTACCATATATATAAATCCTCGAGTTCACATTTCAAAATGAAGTTTTGACATCCCCATCTGATGTCATTCAAAATCCAAATGAGCGACCATAGCAGCGACAATTCTAATAGATGTAAACTTCGCCACAGGAGCAAATGTTTCTTCATAATCAATCCCCCCACCCCATTGTGAGATGTGAGAAGCCACGAGCAACCAATCGCGCCAACGAGATCAAAATCGAGCCGTCACTCTTGCGCTTCACCTGTCATACCCTGACTACACGGAACGAGACAATTCGATTGGCTTCACTCCTTCTGGTAATGGGACAAGTTCCCATGTCTCATTCTTCTTTAAGGTTCAGGCAGAAATCTCCTCTTTCATCGCATTCTCCCACTCTTTCAGGCCCTTAGCTTCTTCAAATGAGCTTGGCTCTTCCACTTTCTGGAGAGGCACAAGACTGTGAAAGTGTCACAGTGTCTGCATAGCTGGCTTCTGTATACTTGGGATTGATTGGGCTTCCTGATCCTTGTCGATCTTCTAAGTCGGCTATCAAGCACAGTGCCTTCAGCAGGGATCCTCTTGAATATCTTGTTGCTCTCTTCTAGAGCAGCATGCATCACTCTTTGTTGACGGGTCGCGGGCCTTGGGCTTTTTTTTCTGACAGGAGGGCTTCGTGTAGCTTATTTTTTTGACTCAGGTCCAGAGTTACTCACAATATCAGGCTCTTGTTGCTCAGGTGCTTGTGCCCGCATACGGAAGTCTAGCATCCCGGAATCCGGCAGTACTACATTTTCGGAGGACCACCATGATGATGCCTCATCGAAAACGACATGTGGAGATACAGATTTTGTAGTCGGATCAATGCACCTCAACCTCTGCTGATCATAGCCGACAAAGATGCACCAACTAGCATAGCCGCCTTCTTCTCCAGCTTCGTCCGTAACTGCTCAGAACACATAGCAGACGCAGCCAAAGACTTTTCAATGTTGGTAACGAAAAGTGGGGTTTTTTTTTTCAAAACAGCGGTTGTACGTTCTTCGCATGCATCATGCTTCGACAAGTTTCGCCCTTCTTCCTTTCTGCAACTCCATTTTGCTGTGGAGTGTGTTGTGTGAGCAGCTAAACGGATGACGGACCTTCAAATAATCATCAAACTCTTCCTTCTCTATGTTGGAAGATTGTAATAATATTCAAATAGGAAGAGGGGAGAAGGCTAAGTAAGCTCCGCCCCCTTACTCTCTCTCTATAAAAAAAGCGAAGGAGAAAGGAATGCTTCTCGCTCCAGAAATACGAGCGTTGAACCAGCGGACGATACCATTCTTCTGGGCGAAGCCTCCTCCAACCAAAAAAGCCAGATGCTGAAAGGTAATCCTTGATCATTTTCGCTGCAGGGGAGGCTAATATGAATGAAAGAAATAAAAAGGTATTCTTTTTTCAATACGATTTTCCCGACGAAAGGTTTCAGTCAGTTAGCTCATCATAAATAGATTAACCGACGAGTGATCTCGGCAGAAAATTCTCCACCGATGGAATGAGGACATAGCAAAGAAGATCCTAGCTAGAGAGCGGCCCCTTTCGAACCAGAGTGCCCTCACTGGGGGGTTTGCTTCTATTCGGTATTTGGTTAGTAAAGCTTTGCTTACCTTGAAGAGCCCTTCAGTGAGAAGCCCTTCTTTCTTGGGAAAGGTTTCCGATCAGCGAGCACCCCGCACACAGGATCGTAGGCAGCAGTGGCCGACCAGTAGGTCTTTTGGGCATTCGGATTCGGAAGTTATAGGTTGTTTGCCAGTGACTGGCTTATTGCTCTTATGGTAGGGCAGTAGCAATCAGCCTCCATAGGAGCTTTCATGCGACTCCTATGACTACTCAATCGATTAGCATAAACTAAGGGAAGAGGATTTCCCCCGGTAACCTAGCTCGCTTCGTCGCATTCGGAAGGAGAAAGGTTTGTTCTTTAATGTGATATAAAAGTGATTTTCCAGCTTGCTTGAAAACCTCGTTATTACAGAGCGGTGGCTCTGGAACATTTTACAGAGATAAGATAACTGTCTTAGTACTGCTTTAAGTGGTAGTATCCTATGCAACTCTCCCCATGCTTAATCTCTTCAATAATTACAGACACCCTATCTTGACTTTAGGTTTCAGTTTCTAATGAAACTCTTTTCCATCTTGGCTTTTTCCTTGTTTTTTCCATCTGCTTCTGCTCAAAACCATTTGGTTTGTCAAACCCATTAGATTCGGGCTGTTATCGCTCTTGGGAAGTAGATTTAGGTATGGGAATTGATCTAAGTTAGGGTCTTGATGACTAAAGCTCATCAACCCTAATTAATACTTCGTCGTTTCGCCGCTACGCTACGATACCTCCGTTCGGTAAAAGGTGATACCATCTGAGCCTTACTCCTTTCGGATCCTTCTGCGCCTATCGGTGAATATGTATACTTTAGAAGGTTGAGATGATCTCTTGTATACAATTAGGGATGGAGAGTCAAAAATGCCAGCTTGAATGAGCTGATGATACCCTGACTCCTCTTTGGTTTATGACCCAGCTCTATATAAATTGGTAACTCACTTCGTGAAGTGTTACTGTTGCTGTGATTCTGCGGGTTCGGAAAGTCTCTTCCCTGTTCGCCTATATAAATAAAGTACCTTACCCTCGCCCTCGGGCTGTTAGCTGCGTAGCGACTACAATACAGAAAGGAATTCGGGTGAAGGTTCCTTGAGAACAACGACTAAAAGCTGTTTGCCTAACTTTGAAAAGAAAGAAAATAATAGAGACCCTCATGGAATGAAGAAGCTAAAGGGAAGGGTTCTTCGATCAAGACCTATCAACAGGATTCCCAACGCGTGAGAGGTTAGTGCCAGCTACACTAGCTGAAAATCTCTTAATATCAGGGATTCCGCATTCATAGTTATATCCCCCCTGACACTGGAATGTGTAATGAAGCATCACAGCTTTATCAAGAAAGGGGGTAAGCCTCCGTTATCAAATCGGCTGTTCTTTGATCAGCTGCTATGGGAAGTGGTATCCGGGAAATGTTGGGAGCAGCTACTTTCTTCTAGTAGTATGCCAGAAGAGAAGACCGATGAGCCTTACCAGAAGTGAAGTAAAGAATACCGACAATCTTGCCGCAACCTTATCGACTACCTACTTGTATGTTGCTTTCATAATACGACCATGGACAAGAGGGACACCCAGGTATTTACCCAAGTTACTAGTAGCACCAATACCCAGTTCGGAACTCAAACATCTGCTATTAGATTTTCTTTTTGGAGAAACAAACAATTTCGATTTATCCAATCGGGAAATGAGCTAGCACCGGGATAATAGGAGGCCAGTCCAGACACAGCTTCCAAGCCCACTTTTGACTTAATAAGATAGGCGAAGAGTATTTATAGGCAAAGTAGCGTAGCGACGAACAGCCCGATAAGGGTATTTATAGGTGAGCCGCCAGGCGAACTGGCGTGGCCGTAAGGCAAAGAGGACGATTACGGTACATATGGATCACCTCGTAGGGATCTCCCCCGGTTGGTACGTACGCGCGGTTCTTTATGTTGGCTCATTGCTTGCATGATCTTTCTTTTATCTTGTTTTCCCTCTGGACTACTTGACACACATGCGCTGAGTTACTTATGAAAAAGCCGTCTACTCATTTCATTGTTAGCGAGTAGGTGGCAGCTAAATTGAGCCTCGTGTCTCCATCGGGGTACCCCACCTGACCGATATATGAGGCCCGCGGACTCACGTTTTACCCTTTAGAGTTATGGTTGGGCTGCGGGATACTTGGGGGGTCGGAGGATTTACCGGTCACGGGCAACCGTAGAACCAACGAGCATCCCGCAGGCGAGGAACCAAAGAAGCGAATAGAAAAGTGAAAAGAAAGAAAGCACCCAACAGCAAATTTATTTTTGAAAGTATACTGATCTTGAGCCTACCCGAGCGAAAGCGGAGTCTCCAGAGATCAATCAACCGGGCGCCTCCAAAGCTGTATCCAAGTTGTAATAAAAGAAAGAAGAAAGAATAAGAATCCAACTAGAGAACTGAAGCTTCCCAAGACCACTTACGGTAAGGTGCGCTGGGCACGAATCCAGTAGCCAGTTTCCCTAGCAGGCGGGTCACACGTACTATAACAATCATTTGAAAAAAGAAAATAAACAAACAACAGACTAACTATACTAGCAAACCAAGAAAGCACAAACCTTACGTCATAGGGGCAAGTTGAAGAAGGGTTTGGGTTCCGAGGAGCTACCAGAGCAGGGGGTTTTAACTGCCCTGATAGCCGGGAAGAGCCTTAGACTTCCGCCGGAGTTCCCGCAGGGACAGGCCAAACCAACCCAGGAACTTCACCAGCAAACTCCACACGTCGACCCAGGAGGTGAGGTCTCCCAACGCTGCCGATTGGATTGGATGCCCTGAGTCATTTGGTTTTGACGCGTGTCTGTTAGTGAATCACAGCTCGACTTGCATGTGTTAAGCATATAGCTAGCGTTCCTTCTTCGAACCTTTTGGTATGTATTGCCCCCTAACTATAGATCAGATCCACCGGACGAGAAACTCAATTCCGCACTGCTGCGGAGTCGTCGGACTTATCCACCAAGGGATTCCTTGAATTTCTGTGGATTGCGTTGGAGGAAATCTACCAAAGCTAGGCAGATAGATGGACTCCTTCCCCGCTGCTAAGGGAGAGCAAGAAAAAAAATAAAATGATTGTTTTTTAATCAGCGCCCCCTTTCTTTTGGGTATGCAGGTACTAAGAGTCCTCTCACTACCAACCAGCAGACATCATCTGGCTGGGTCTTGCCGGTATCAACAACAAGAAAAAAAAACAAGCAAATGGAAACAGCAACTAACTATGGCTCTTGGCCCAGACAACGCCCTAGGCGTAGGGGAGATCGGAGCAACAGGGAACGCCTAGACGACGTTTTTCTTCCTGGGCAGCTGTAAGTAGATCGAGAGGTCGTTCCGCCCCTTGTCCCCGAATAAGGGTAATATGTTCTCATAAAAGGTTGCTCCAATCTGACCTAGCTGGCGAGCGATCCCAGTTCGCAGCAGAGAACAAGACAGGAAGCGAGCGTACCTTTGTTCGCTTCTTCTCCACCAAGCACGGAAGTTTAAGGATAACTGTAGGTCGGTGGCTACCTAAGGAAACTCCGATTCGATCCGCCCCCCGGCTGGGAGGCATCTACCTCATCCCGATCACAAGGAGAGGTTCACCATGATGGGGGTACTTCTTTTTTTTTCCCTTCCGGAAAGAATGAAATGCATAGGGGACCATCCTTTTGTTGCGGCATGCTCCTGAGATTTACGGATTCGCAGGGGGCCTCAGGCCCTACTTAGTTGACTGACAATGACAAAGGCTTACGAAACTAAGTAGGACCTTTTGAATTGAATCTTAAGTAGTCTATCAGTGGTGCGAAGCTGCTTTGCTCCTTTTCAGTAGGGGAGCGAAAGGTTAGACCTTAGAAAGTCAACGAACAGCGGTTCTTCTATGTAGGTATGGCGTTCCCCCTTGACTTGACTCTCCTAACGTCGAGCTAAGTGACTTCGTAACCTTTGCGTAGCGTAGTAGAATGAAGGCTACGCACCGACGCTCTCTTATCTATTAGCCTAAGCGTCTTCGCTAACTCGCTCGCCTACTATACCCTACTATACAATACATTAGTAGGGTAGGCTAGGCTAACTCAGCCGCTTACTTCTACTAATGTAGGGCTAAGTAGCGCCTTTTCCTTTAGGTCCAACGTAGCGTTGACAAAGAAGAACAGACGGTTAAAAGACAGCGAATCTTTTTATATATATAAATATATATAGGCCAGCTTAAGAAGCTACCCTTCCTCTTGATCTGAGGTACGAAGAGAAAGATCTCTTTTTTATGACTTCCACTTATCGATCCCGGCCCGGAAAAGTGACCGACCAGGGCCCTATTGATGAATGAAAGAAAGGGTTTATGAGCCCTAGCCCTGTAAGCCCACACCTGTGTAGAGTAGATCGTTCAACACCTGCGGCACAAACCCATTTTTGACCTATTGGTCCTAGTATCATAGGCGACCGAACGGCCGCCCCCTAATTACTAGACCAACCCGCTATAATAATTCCATAAACACCTAGCGAAGATATGGCAAACAAATAAAGTAGCCCTATGTTCGGATCTGACAATACCATACCATAATCAAAAGGTACAACGGCCCGAGCGACCAGACTTAACATAAATGTAGCCACTGGAGCCATTCTAAAAAGGGAGAAATTAGCACTACTTGGTGAAAGAGGTTCTTTTAGAATCAATTTCAAACCATCTGCTAGAGGTTGTAACAATCCGAACGATCCCACTACATCAGGACCCTTTCGACGTTGCACAAAAGCCATTACTTTACGTTCAGCTAGCACTAAAAAGGCTACTCCTAGTAGAAGTGGTAGAATTATTCCAAGTATTTCAGCTGGGACTGCTATGTACGTTTTCGATTTTCTATTCACTCATGATCTGGCCTGGTCGACCCGATCATGATATTTCACTCATGATCTGGCCTGGTCGACCCAATCATGATATTAATGGATCGGACCTTTTCTCGAAAAACACCGGATCCCGAGAAGAGTTGAAGATGGTGCAAGATCGAATCCTCTTACCTTACTTCGAATGGAAGCTTAGCCCGCCTCACTTGCTTTCTTTACTGCATAAGGGCATAAACGAAGTCAACGGATTTCCTTCTAACTAGCGGCTGAGAGTAAGCAAGCTACCTTCATTCAACAGATTTGTGGTTGAGTCAATAACATGCTCTGGGTCGGGAATCTTTGCTCTTCTCTTTTGCATTTCCGCTGCCAGCGTTCTTTTTTGTGTCCGTCCGTATCGCAAAGCTGGTCGACGCCAGCTGTAATGGTTGAAAATAGGGGGCCAACCAAGACCCCCTAATAAAGCTTTGTTCGATAAAGCAAACGATTCGTTCCGACAACTTCGGACCAGATTAACCCCTTTGAATTAGCCGATCTTACAAAATCGATCGGGCGGGCTGGTTGGGAAAGGGGTTATTAGTGGAGAAAAGAATCAATCGCTGAGAGATAGATTCGACTATTTGGTCAGGACGAATGAGTGGCTGTGCAGCATGCTCCGGAGGAGATTGACCCTGAGAGTCAGTCCAGTCAGAAAGGGGAGGGCCCGCTGTCTAGACTGCATTTCGGGAGTTTGAACACCATCCCATTTCAACCAAAAAGACAACCCTGTCAAAGGTATCTAACCTTCCTTCCTTATGAGTGGAAATCCAATTCCGTTTTGTCTTTTTTGCATAAAAACCAGCCAGCCGGTAATATATATTATATAATATATATATGAATATTAATGAATTTGGAAACCCGTTCTTCCGACCATTTTTGAAAAGCGCATAGTTTCTCCTCAAAAAAGGACCTCTCCCGTCAGGGAGCGCATTAGATATTTACCTAAACCGGTAGGTAGGTCCTTGAGCAGATCCCACGTTAGCCCCAAGACGAGTAAATGCTTGAGCTTAAGTGAGAAGGGCCTCCTCCCCCCGCTGGTATTTTGCCTGTATGGTGTTTACCGGGGGGACCCTCGATCCGGAAGGTATGCCACTATCGGCTACTATCGAGATATACATGTCTGCCTCCCTTGAAAGCTCCTGGTGCTGCGACTATCACCGGTAAGTTGCGTCGGATCAACATCGGGATTAGAATCCACTGCAAAAGCAACTAAGTCAACGCCTATTTGCTCTGGATCTACTGGCCCGGACGCTTGAATCTATTCCACCGCAAACAACCGAATATACTACTGCTGGATCTTCCGCTGCTTCTGTTGTTATTGTTCTCACCTGTCACTACGCCACCTCAGCAGCTGGGACTGGAACTGCTTCCGCATCTGGCACTCCCCAACCTTTTCTATCGAGATTGAGAAGTAGGGCGAGTGTCTAAAGCCCGGGTTATCTCTCTGAATCAGCTTATTCACTGGACTGTTAAGCCATCGAGTCCTCTAGGGTTGATCGACCCGTTTCAAGAAGATTCATCCAAGACTAACGATCTCGTTAATTCTAAGGAGGAGCCCATTCCATAAGGAAGATGAGAGGAAGGCATACATAGTTGGCTGGTTATTTGTCTTTCCCATTCCTGCTGCTACTGAAGGTGCCCGGAATTCATGGATTCTCTGGTAGAGGGGAGTCGAGGTGGAATTCTTTGGTGGGCTGGCTTAAAAGAAGCCCCCAATTGCAATTGCAGTAGGAGTAGCTACTTGTTTCATGGCTTTAATTTGAGCTTCAGATCCTGAATCTCCATAAATGGGTATGACTGGTTAAGGTGACCTGCTTTCTTTGTGCGGCAACCGCAAGTTAAGGTACTCTGGATTTGTTATAGCACCACCATTTCACAATATACATTGTCCGGGAAAGCTAGTCTTGGGATTGCTGTTTTATCCTACTGAAGCGAACATTATGAAAGTTGAGGCTTTACTCTAACGGGTCTGTTAAAGTCTCCTTGCTACGGCCTTTATTAATATCCCTAGCTCGGAGGGTTACTCGAATCTTTCGTTTTTGTACTCTATTCGTTCCTTGAAGGTCCAATTAATTAATAGTAAAGTAATGTTCGGACGGTTAGTGTCTGTTCTGCATGACTCTGGAACGTTATAGCTAAGGAGCGGATTTCAGGGTCCCTTGACTTGCCAAACGGTTTCCAGTATGCCTATACAGTCAATCTTTACACACATGATAGTGGCAGCCAGGTTATCGACGATTCTACAATAGGCGGCCGCTACCCGACTTAGCGAATCACTTCCAGGCTGGCATTAAATCGAGATCGCGCCAGTGTCTCTTGTGTGCCTCATTTATGCTGGTGGCATACCGTACCGTATTGTGCGGAACACTCACAAAAGCCGTGGCCTTCCGCTATGTTAGACCCTCCCCTAGAAGTACAATGGTGGGTCCCTCCGGAACTGGTAATCCCCGAAAGACTTTCAAGGAGCCTTGTTCAGCAGGTGCGCTGCAAGTATTCTTTCACAAGTTTGACGCAAGTCGTACTTCCCAGCCCTCTTAGCTACTTGTACTAACAAACTAGGGCGCTATACGGAAGTTCGTGCCTGCTTATCCCGGCTACAATAACTATCGAACAGCGATCCATCTGAAGAATGGCGCTTGTATATCCCTAGGCGTGGGTCTGTACTTTCCCCTATTATAGAAGGGGGAGGTTTGGAACCCGAAAAGGAAGACATGATCCACATAATAAGACATCATAGCGCCTAGAGATACAGGTACGGTTCATCGCGTTACTTGTCCAAGCGTGTTGCCGTCTCGTCGGATATGCCATACTCTGATTTTGATGAGGTTAGGAACCATTTGCTGTTACCAGCATTGCTCATTATTAGGAAAAGCATTCCCGTTTATCGATTTTCATTAAGGTTACGTTGTCGCTTTCGCTTTAATAATGAATGATATGGAGTCCCTCAATATATATGGCACGCTTGACTAATAGTTTCCAAAGGGGTTTTCACCATCTATTTCTGCCTGAACTCTTCCCGAGTTTCCCTCCTAGCGAACGGGGAAAGCTTATCCCTCACTCGCATTCGCCTAATCGAGCAGAACGCCACTCGGCGATCATCCTACAACTGGTCCCGCCTATAGTTATAGTGTCGAAGACACAATCTATTTTGTTGTTCTTACGACGGTTGTCAAAGACCGGATCTTTACACTTCGCGACCCTCTCCGAGTATGTGCTTAGTGCAAGGCCTCATAGAACATAGAACAATGAAGTAATGTATCCATACGAGCTCCGGCCCTCAGCAGCTCGAATACAAAATCAACTTGTTCATTTATGTTACCTGTTGTGGACCTTCAACGTTTCACCTTTCATAGATCTGGGAAAGGCTGTTTTGGTTTGGGAAGTGACGTTGAGACTGGGCACGTGCGATAAGTAATAAAGAAAGCAAAGGGAAATCGGAGGAGTTAGAGCAGGGAACAATGGGCATCCCCGCCTGGAAAACAAACAGTAGAGTCAGGCGAAGGACCTGACGCAACTCTACTACCGCCTTTCCTACCAAAAAGCTAACCCAACCGAAGGAAATTACATAAGGTCTGGAAAGGGCTATAAAGAATCGATTTCCTTCCTCCCTTTCTTCCCCTGTTTCCGAGATCGATATAGCCCTCTCGAAACCTAGCAGTTAGAGTCGCATTTCCGGGCTAATATTCCACTTAATCCCCGAATGGGTACTTGAACCCTTCTCCTGCAAGGTATAGAACAACTAAGGTGTGGGCCCTGCTCGCTTTGGTTCTGCTTCTGTGGTGACCAAGAAGCAAGAGCTTGAGCTCAACCAGCCATTGATAATCACTTTTGTGGTTCCCAATCGGGATGGAGATTCCGGTCCGGTGTAGGGGACACCTTCTTCATGATCTAGGGGTCCAATGTAGCCCGCGCTAAGCAGGGAGAGCTCCTCTTTGGTTCCATCTGTCCACATTCTTCCCTTCCATCCAGGGGAATTCGGGCTTGATTGTTCTGTGTAGTCGATTCGCTCAGTACCCTCCATAAACAGAGTCCATGAGCTCGGGAAGAGAAGTAGAGCCCTCGGTCAACCAAGAGAGGTCCAGCCCTTCCTGATCATTCATCATTCAATTCGTTGCGTTCTTCTTTCGAGCGGATCCGTCAGCTTCCAGCCACCCAACCAATCCTGTTGATCCTGACCTACAGAAAGGGGTGAATGAGGTAATATCCGCCGCTTTACCGAGTTTACGAGGTGAAGGAGAGGCTCCAGCACAGGTAGGTAAGGGCGAAGTCATCATAAGTGGTTGACTGGGCGAAGGCAAATTCATCGTTTTTCGCTCGTCTTTCATGCGTGCCTGTATGAATTGTATAAGTCATTAGTTCGTCTTAGAGAATGGAATTAGGAATTCGATTTGCGTCTTATTGTGGGTCGGTCATCTGTTCAATCTGGAATTCCATCTCTTGTTTGGTTTCTGGTACCGGTTTGATTTGAGTTCCTTTGTTCAAATCAATATCTATGTCAGGCTTCCCTTCCCGGTTGTCCTGTCCTGTTCAATCCGTTGTTCTTCTGTCCAATCAAATATCCCGGTCGAGCTGGCTTGGCTGGTACATCAATCGGCATATTGCTTGTTTGGTACACATATCTTTCAATGTCAATCAAGTTCTCGAATTCATTCCCCTTGCCTTTTGAGCTGAGCTGAGGAAAACGTGAAGAATTTCCATTTGATGAGCTTGTAAAGCTTTAAGAGAGAATAGGGAGTAAGTAAGGGGAAAAAGAGGCTATAAGTAGGCCGTTTGCTATTGCTAGTTGGGCTGCTCGCCTTTATACGGCTTGGCTTCGCTATCGCTCATGACTTGTATTGTGGTCGGCCTAAAAAGTCGTATTCCTACCATAAAATAATGCCGATTATCTAGTGCGTTAAGCTTCGCCAGAAGCAAGCAAGACGAGGTCGCCCCTATCTCTAAAGTTCGTAGACAAGGCTCGTTCCGTACTTGACTTACGAGCTCGTGTAGTACTCGCCCCTATCTCTAAAGGGGCTTATGCACTCCACTCGCTGTCGTATAAACGAGCGTTAGAGCGAGCGAGCGAAGCCTGAAATTTAGGGGCTTCCCCCCTTATCCCTCACCCTACCCTTTCATTTCCGCTTAAGCTTCCCCGGTTTGGGGGATTAATTGATTGGATACCCGAGAACCATAATCTTTCCTAGGAACAGCTTCTACGACGATAGATAGGGGTCAGGTTTGTTTGGCATCTATGCCCCCTGCCCTCCAAACAGTATGGGAGCCTTTCAGCTCGTACTGCTCACACTCCTAGATCTTCACGGCACCTCCTCCACCATAGTGTGAGCTGGGAGCTGCTCCGAAAAGCGAGGCCTACTTCCAAATTCGCTTTCAACAACACCACGAAAAAAGTCAACTATGGTAGCCCACTGATCTGATCATAGGTGAAATCCAATCCCTTGGCCTCTCGGAAGCGAGAAAAAAGCGAGCAGCAAGCTGAAAAAGCCCTTCATTATTATTAGTAAGATGGGGCGGAGGGCGCACAACCCCTTCTCTGCTCCTTTCCTGAGCGTTTCACACTAAGCTCTTCGATCCTGCCTTGCGCCTTTCTAGGCTTCGCTATCGCTCATGACTGGTATATGGATCTCTTTATTTATGTAGTGGTCGGCCTGATAGAAGCTTGGCCAGAAGCGACTAGTCGCTTCCCGAATGCCTCTTGACTTTAGTATGGTCTAGTCTTTCCAATGCCTCCTTTCTTGCCGCCAACGGAGAGTAAGCAAGCGACCTTGCTTGCATTCTAAGCGGAGCAATTTTGCGAGTCTACGAAGCTTCGTAGTTCTCCCTCCCCCCTTTGCCTCGCCATGCCATTAGATCCATAATGACTGGCGAGTCGGAACATTACGAATATAACCACCACGCGGAGCGCCGGACCGGCCTATCGAAGAAAGAGATCATTAAACCTATTTAGCCGAGCTAAGGTGTGGAACCCTCGTTTTTGAGTCTTTTTTTTTGATAATAAGCTAAAGGGGCTGGGAATCGCAAGAATTGAGAAGTCCTCCATTGAATGGGGTGGGAAAGAAAGGTTCGGAAATGGCCGGATTAGCAGGAGGAAGGGCGGCCCCACCTTGAAACAAAGGTGTACGTACATAAATAAAGAGGCTGGTTATGGCTTTTCCTTTGACCAACGGCTCCTCTCCCTATCGGTCGAGCTGCTTCGCTCCTTCCCATCTATCTTGACCGGGAAGAGGGGGGAGGCCCTTGCGGAAGCCCTGCCCACCCTTCTCTATTTTGAGGGATCCGGATCCCTCATATTTAGGATTCCTGGCTTCCCGGACTCGTAACAGACGGCTAGGAACAAGAAGAGGGTCAGTAGTCTCCGCCGTTGCAGGTCCTTCTCCTTCCGCTGAGACGGCCCTTTTTTTTTTTACCGCGGCACGAAATCATGAAGAAGCTGGAATAACTCAGAAAGAGAGTGGCGCCTAGCCGTTGAGAGCGTCTGTTGTCTTTGTAGAGCAACAGTACGATCTTGGACTGGCCCCCTTCGCATGACCTAGAAAGAAAAATCAGTCCGTGCTACTATAAGGCCTCTAAACTCCTTCCTCAGGACACTGTTGCGTTGCCCATGGGGAGGGGGTAGCCCCGACTTCCATAGGTCCTTGGTTCGACCTCCTAATGAGAATTGAGGTCCTTGCGCGGGCGTCTCATCCCCAAGACTTGCTTGCTCCGTATGGAGTGCCCCGTGGTTCCTCGAGTGCCAGCCGCGGAGAGGAATGCCATCAACTAGGGCGCTATTGGCCACTAACCACTCGCTCGCCGGCCGCTCGGGCTCCGCGTTTCAAGTTCGTTATCCTAACCGTCTCCTCTGCTCCACCGGGAGCCTGGCCCCTTCTTCGATCTTATCTACAGCTTTGCTCCTCGGCTCCCTACAGCTCCAGCCGCTCGCTGTAATAGCTTGCTTCTCGGGTGGCTCGCACCCCGGGTGGTGCGGCTGAGCCAGAGTGGGCTCAGCAGTCGGCCTATGTTTCCGGGCGCACGCGTAAAGGCATGATTAGTTCCACAAATCTCACTGCACTGACCATAGTAAACTCCTTCTCGTTGTACCAAAATGGAGATCTGATTTAAACGACCAGGTACAGCATCACATTTGACACCTGAGGAAGGTACAGCCCAACTATGAGGTACATCAGCAGGTGTTACAATAATACGTAGATGAGTTTTGGCTGGTAGAACCACTCTATTGTCCACTTCTAATAAACGTGATTGACCCAATTCTAGATCATCTTCTGGAATCGTATAACTGTCAAAAGTGAGTGACTGTTCATCGGAACTGTTATAGTCAGAATACTCATAAGTCCGATACCATTGATGTCCAATAGCTTTGATAGTCATGGCTGGATCTACTACTACCTCGTCCATTGAGTATAAGAGAGCAAAGGATGGTATAGCAATGAACATCGGAATGATACTAGGAAAAATGGTCCAAAGAATCTCGATAGTAGTTCCATGAACAATCCTTTGCGGTATTGGATTTTTTTGATAGTGGAAATGCCATAAAGCGCGAACCAAGATCCGTGATACGAAAACAAAAATCAGAATGAGGAAGAAAAAGATATCGTGATGTAAGTCTATTATTCCTTGCATCATAGGTGTTGCTGCGTCTTGAGATCCTAATTGCCATGGTTCCGCTGCATCACAAGGAGCAATTGTGAGGAATAGCCATTTTAGAACAATCATTTTGTTTGGTTTATTCTTTGACTGCTCTGCTCCCCCCCAAAAAAAAGAGAGACTTGTTCTTGCTCTCCCAATTCAGGAAGACGGAAATCGCCGGTTGGGTTGGTCCAACCAAGAAAGGCATGGGAGTCTTTGGGCATTGCTTGGGCCTTTTTAAGTAAAGACTGGCTACCTAGTGATTTACAACCACCCTCACTGCACACTTTCTATATATCTTTCTCCTCCCCCCTCTTTCTTACAACTAGTTGCTGCATGCTATCGGATCTCGAGCAATGGGAGGTTACAATTTTGAATCCACACTCTCATTACATTACAGTCATTTTTTTTGATGTCGAAAAGGTCTTTTGGGCAATGAGTTTCTAATGTATTGGGCGTATCCGTTCTCTATTTATATACATTATTTTCGTACTAGCTTATCCGGTGCAGTTTATGCATGGCGAAAGGGAGCATTGATTTCAATTGATTGAATCGGTTCTGGTCTTCGCTGAAAAAGTGAGGCTTTCCAAGACGAGTAGACCTTAGTTACCCGCTTATTGGGACCTGCAAGAAGCTGAGTTTCTTTGCTTTCTTTCGTCACAGTAGTTGGAAAAAGAAAAAGTCAAAGCAGCGGACCAGTAGTCCCATTATCCACCTTTAGAGACATTTTTGAAGAAGGTTCCGTTTAACACATCTTGGCCAAGCAGGAAAAGCTGGAAATAAATTGTCGGTTGAAGGTGCTCTCTTCTCTACTCCTAGACATAGGAGAGAGGCTCACTCTTCATCCATAGTATCCTCTGCATCTTATGCATCTTCTGTCTCCTCTCTTGGTTTCAGGGAGCCTGTGAGCAGGAGTTCCCCCCCGAAAGTGGCTTTGACGGAGGGAAGTGGGCTTCATTCAATGGAATGCTTTGTTGGTTCAGCTCAAGGGGTCCGGTTTTTCGGTTTAGTGTGGAGGGAGGCGCTCTTTGTTGACCTTTCAGGAGACATGTTGTAATGTGAAGTGGCAAGATAATAGATATTGAGTCGATGATCAATCCGACGTTCAATCCTTCTAGAGATGGTGAGAAGACTTGTTAAGATCTCTTCTATGCTGAGAATCATCTGTGAATCCCCATTTTGATTGACCTTGACCGGTCATTGCTGGAAAATCAGGCCCCAGCCTCGTTGGCCCCCCAATTCTCAACCCCGACCTACACAAGTGGTTTTAGAACCCACATTTTGAAAAGTTCTGTTAGGTTCTTAGTAGCAGTCGGCGACTTTTTATTCTTTTACTTCACATAGCTTTTCGTCTCCTTGATAGCAGGAAGTTCTCCAAAAGTATGAAAAGCTGGAGGACTTTGTACCATCCATTCCAGTGTGGTTGAATTCTGTTCAACAGCCCAAGGACTTGGAGCACATCTTTTGTTATTTCCACTGCTTGAAGTGATTGTTACGACTACGAAGAAACGACGAATCCCAACTACGGATATATAAGAGCCAAAACTGCTAAGGGCATTCCATCCAGCGTAAGCATCTGGATAATCAGGAATGCGACGTGGCATACCCGAAAGCCCTAAGAAATGCATGGGAAAGAGGGTCGGATTAACCCCGAAAAAAGTGATCCAAAAATGGATTTGACCTAAAGTTTCAGGGTATGTCCGACCAAAGATTTTACCCACCCAATAGTGAAATCCTGCAAATAAAGCAAAAACGGCTCCCATAGAAAGTACATAATGGAAATGTGCAACCACATAATAAGTATCATGTAGAGCAATGTCTAGCCCTGAATTTGCCGGGACTATTCCAGTGAGTCCCCCTATGGTGAACAAAAAGATGGACCCTACAGCAAATAACATGGGTGTTTTGTATTGTATCGAACCCCCCCACATGGTAGCGATCCAACTAAAGATTTTGATTCCAGTGGGGACTGCTATGATCATGGTAGCAGCGGTGAAGTAGGCACGGGTATCAACGTCTAAGCCCACAGTAAACATATGATGAGCCCAAACAAGAAATCCAAGAACACCTATACTGATCATGGCATAAACCATGCCTAGATACCCGAAAACCGGTTTTCCCGAAAAAGTCGAAACGATATGACTTATGATACCGGATCCAGGCAGAATGGGAATATACACCTCTGGATGACCGAAGAACCGAAAGAGATGCTGGTATAATATGGGGTCTCCCCCTCCAGCGGGATCAGAAAAGGTTGTATTAAAGTTTCGATCGGTTAATAACATGGTAATAGCCCCTGCCAGTACCGGAAGTGATAATAAAAGTGGGAATGCTGTCACTAGAACGGACCACACAAAGAGGGGTGATCTATGCATAGTCATTCCAGGTCCACGCATGTTGGAAATAGTCGTTATAAAATTGATAGAACCTAAAATGGATGAAATACCAGATAGATGAAGACTAGAAATTGCTGAATCAACTGCTCCTCCAGAATGGCTGGTAATACCACTTAAGGGCGGATAGACCGTCCACCCAGTGCCGCTACCCACTTCTACTAAGGCTGAGCTTAATAGGAGCAAGAGACTTGGTGGCAACAACCAGAATGAAATATTATTTAATCGTGGAAATGCCATGTCAGGTGCACCTATCAGAATCGGAACAGACCAATTACCAGATCCACCTATCATCGCCGGCATAACCATAAAAAAGATCATTAAAAAAGCGTGAGCCGTTATTAAAACATTATAAAGTTGATGATTACCACCAAGAATTTGATCGCCGGGTCGTGCTAATTCCATACGAATCAGTACTGAGAAGCATGTGCCCATCACTCCAGCAATGGCACCGAAGATGAAATATAGAGTCCCTATATCCTTGTGGTTAGTGGAGAACAGCCATCGGACCGGATTTGTCGTCAAATTGAGATTATTTCGTTTCCTTCCTTATCAGAGAGGGGCCCTTTACTTACTTTAGGGAGCGGGGCTTCTTTATTGAAAAAGGGGGAATGAGAGGGGAAGGCAGAATGGAAAGGGGGGTGGGGAAAGTCCGGAAAGCCCTCACTTTATTGATGGGACATTTTGATCCCCTTTTCCTCTCACCCCGGTTCTGGTTCAGGAAAGGGTCAACACAAGGATCTTACTTCGAAGCAATCTCTGGAGTTTTCCCTTATCCGAACGGGTCTTGCAAGAAAATAGGATTTCATATTGAGCTCCAAATATACGCTATTGGGATAGGATGGCTCCTACTAGCTCTCCCCCCGTAAGAACCGCACGTGCGAGTTCCCCCGCATACGGCTCAAGTGGCGAAGGCCCTTTCCTTCGCGCTTGGTAAGCGCTTCGCTTTAGCCAAGCTTACTGCTAGCCTATCGGCGTCAGCCAAGCTTCGACCGCGACTGCTCGTCGCTTCTGGCCGCCTTATTCCGTCACCCGAGATCCAAGTCAGCACCGGCAAAGATCTCTTTCTTCCTCGCGGCCGGGCCGGCTTGGAAGCAAGCTACCTGTCGCCTATCTCACCCCCTTTTTTCTTATTAGTAAGATAGGTTGCCCTTTTCTCTAATAAGAAGGTATCTTTATGCCAAAGATCCTTCCTTCTTTTAGGGTGAGTATTAATAATAAGGGTGAGCCTTCGCTTTTTGGATCGTCTTCTGCCCAATGCGGTACCCTCCCGTTTTTTGGTTCCCATTGGGTTTACCTTGTTTACAGGTCGACCCCATGGCAGCAAGAAAAGGCGATCTTGTGCTATACTCCGGTGATCTCTTTCCTACCGAGGCACGCAAACTCCCATCGTGTCCCAAATCACATTCCGTGAATCGAAAGGGGAAGCCTACTCATCCATCAGCTCCTCCCTCTCGTAGATCGGTGCGGTTTTACGAAGCGTCTAAGCACAGTTCACTCGCGTTGATCAATCAAGAGCTTTGCCGCCACTCCTTAAGGTTACCTGTTGTATCATACACTTCTTGCATTGTTTTCCACGCTTCATACCCCCCTATTTCTTCTTAAGGTAAGGTAAAGGGACAGGCATGGTGGGGTAGGAGCATTCTGTCGAAAATCTTTTTGGTTTGCCCAATCAGTCTTATGTCCTCCGAGTCGCACGGCGTTTTAACCGAAAGAACTTCTTGCGCAATTCATGCCTTTCTGTTTTTATGACCAGAAATTGTTTCTTGATTTCCATTTCAAATTGTTCTCTGGACTTTTTATCAATATGAGGTGATCGTAACACAGTATAGTTGACTCGTGATTCAGGCAATCCAATCTTCCGTGTGTAAGGCGGAAGCCCCCAAAAATGGTTTTCAAAAAATGGGTGATCAAAAGATCGAATCACTATGCGTATCTTGGTGGTCGTGACTTTTGGTGGTCTTTCTTTTTGGCTGACTCCTCTTCCTGTTCTATTGATCAGAAGCATCCAGCAGCGCCACGCCGGTTTATAATTCGATTCTCAGGGCTAAGGCTCTCCTTATCCCCCTCCCTTTTCTTTCCTCCCTGGCCGTGTGTGGGCCACACTTCTTCAAGGCCCTACAGGGGTCCTTCACTTACTTGTGTGAGCCCCCCGCCCGCTCACGCTCCTTACCAACAACCCGGCGCTTCGCCGGAACACACCATAGGTTAGTCCAACAACCAGTGGGCTCCTCGCCGCTGCACATTAGCAGAAAAAAGTGAGTGAATAGCCAGTCCCATGCAAGTTTCTCAATCGGTTTCCTTTATCCTGTTGCAGAAATATGAAAAAAAGAAAGGCAGGCTAGCTCCTACTCCTACTCCTTCTCCTCCTTCATCGTCGTTGGTCCTTCGTTCGTAGTGGTCATTGTATAGTGAAAAAGCTCACCCCTGTCTTTAGACGAGAAAGCCCCTATCTCAATTTATAGGAAATGCTACAACCCATTGTTCTTCTTTTGACGATGAACCACTCCGGTACAACAAGCTAAAGTGACCTCTACGCTTCGTCCCCGGTGCGTAGGGCCGATCCCCCCCCGTGTGCGTTAGGGAAGACCGGAAAGTTTGTGTTAAGCATCTAGTAGGTTTTTGTCTTGTTTAGGCATTTGGTGTCCTTTCTGCCGGCCTGCTTAGCGACAGAGCCACCCTCTTGGGGGTCAGTGAGGAGGGCAATCCCCCACTCCGGCGGTTTCCTTGTGTTAAGAATGGATACTTCTTGGTGTTTGCTGGAATTCCGACTTGGGGATACCTTTGACCGATTTCCTGCCCCTTCATTATGATTAGTAAGATGGGGAAAAGCAGAAGAAGAAGAACCTTGAAGAATGGTCCCCCTACTCAAAACTCAGAGGGGATGAGATCAAAATCTCCGAAGCGATAGGACAAGTCATGGTGATCAATGGGAAAGACGCATTGCCCCCGAGCTCGGTTAATAATGAAGCACCTGAAGAACCACGAAAGGAGGAACATACTTCGGAATACTTTGAGTAGAGGGAAATGATGTCAAGCGGATCGGAAGAAGCCCGAAGAATCAAACAAAGAATTCATGAATGCAATGAAGCAAGCCAAGATCAATGGAGGGGCACCCAGTCAAGTACCCACATTCCGATTCCCAATCATGGATGAGCCTCCTCTACGGATGCAAAGAACTCCTGCACCTTATTTCATGAATGGGCAATCCGAGAGGCCTCGAAAGCGGCTTATGAATCTCCTATTGAAGAGTTATACTATGATCGCTCAGTGGTCCCCATGGAGAAGCCTCTCGGAAAGATGGAGATTGAGGCAATGATACAAGCTGCAGTAGAGCAGACCAATACGGGAGGAAACTCAAATTCAAGGATTTTTGCCGAATCTGGCGCTGGAAGTTATCCCACTGTTTCACATGAGCTTCCCAAGAAGGATTAGAATCACCGCATATATAACGAGTATAGTTCTCGTAAGAGGTCAGGATACCTTGGATTTTCTCATCCCAAGTATCCTTCATTTTATTGCTTTTCATTACCGATGGTATTTTTTCATTTAAGCTTTTCTCAAGTATTTCTAATGGGATTACATTACAGATTGAGTACTCCATGAGGCTTCCACCAACATTCTTATGGATTAACTCGTTGATAATTTTCAGTGGAGGACCCATTCCTCTAATGACTTTGCTATAAAATTGAGGAAGCAAATCGCTATATGCTGCAGTTGTTATAAAGTTGTCGTGTACAGTGTATATGGGTGCTCCATGATCAAGCATTAAGTCAATGACTTTCATTGCTATATAGGCATCCCTCTGATGGATGAAGTTTACGAAGGTAGAGATTGCTGTCTTCTTACGATCTCTCTTAGAAGAAGATACTCTGAGAGTCACCCGACGCCTCTTCTTATGGTGTGTATCATAAACCCATATATTTATGGGTTCCATTACCATATAATCCTGTACCGTAGTAAAATAAGAGATACCATAAAAAACAGGACTATCACTAGCAGATGCAATCCATCCTATATTTTTGATCAACTGCATCAAGCATTCCAAGCTATCATATTTCGTTTTCCAGAACTGAAAGCAGATTTTAGCAATAGTGAAGCTTTCCGCACCAGTGATGTAAAGAGCGAGATGTGATCTTAGATCCTGGGCTACGCTCATTAATGTTTTGCCATAGATCTTAGGCATAAAGATACCTTTGACGAGATCACGATTGAAGTGTGTACAAACAATATTTGAGAGATTCTCATCATTCTTCAGTACTTCTTTCATGTACTCCCTGAGCTCTTCAAGGATGAAAGAATAAACATCTTGGGGTTTGCCATCCGAAGAACGAATGAGATTCGTTCTCTTAGCCAGAGTTTCATCCAACAAAAAGTCACTTATGATCTGATATGCACTCGCAGAGGCGTCTTGGGTAATTGGTATATTCAAATATAAAGAATTCCCATAAGAAGAAGTTAACACTCCGGATAAGAACTGAAAGGGGTGTTTTGCTTCCCGAGATAACTCGATGAAATCTTGATGACTTTTGCCAAATACATTGGCATTTAACCAATGATCAACCTCTTGAGGGGTCTCGAAAGACTTGTAATGGAACGCTATAGCACAACAATTAGCATTTTTGCGGAAATCCTTCTCACTACGGATTGTTTTGTGGCTTTCATCCGCAAAGACTATCAAGCTTCTTGCTAGATCACGATCATGGAAATGCAAGACACCACTGCGGTAGATTCTACCACGGAAATCCAGAAAGGCTGGCAAATAAAACTGATACCCATCGTAGGCTTTTGCCAGATTGAGCATCAATTTCTCAGTGTGAGCACGCTGTATGAACTTATATAAAGTTTGTACCAAGTTGGTATAACTACATACTGATTGAACACTATTATCCATCAAGTAGAATTTTCTAAGTAAGATTTCAACATCTTGAATATTAATTGAAGTTATAATATTTGGCATGAGTAAACCATTTGAAACAAAGGCATCCATATTATCCAAAATATGCGTCAACAAATTACTGTTGATTAGAAAGGGCTGACCCTGCAGCTTGTTCAAAACTCTACACAAACTCATGTAACTTGATTTACATCCTATTTCCATATAAAAATTATTAATGTTACCGGAACTTAACAGACGGAAACGATCATATATATCTCCAGTTAGGGTACTTAAGTAACCCCCAGCTAGATCAGACAGACTTTTAGGGGTATAATTACGTGTTTTTTTGACACACCCCCAATCTATTGGTTTACATACCATAGGAAGGTTGAACTTGATCGGAAGTAATGATAAATCCAAGCAGCAAACAGCATAGAGATTCTTCGGAATGAAATATGAACCATTCCTTTTGATCAGTACAGGATTTTGATCGAAATCATTTTTCAATTTGATCAATTTCCTGTCCAACATAAATGTAATTAATAAGGATCCGATAGAATACGATTTCTTGACATTGATTTGATCTGTAGACGAAGCATTCTGATCATGAACTATTGTTTCTAACTTCTCTTGTTTCACTTTTTTGGAGTTCGAATCCTACGTCTTTTCAATAATAATGCTTGGTTCCTCACACTACACTCAAGTTGTTCAATCAACGATGAAACACGAACACAAGAATTGTTATAACTCCCGGAATTAAACATCATACATAGAACATATATTATTAAGGCCTCAATCGTATATTGACCAAATTCATTAAGTAATGAAATATCATTCTCGTCTGATAAAGATGACTTAAGATAATCCTTTGCATTTATACCATCAGATTTCATTAACATCTTAATTATGTTTGGAACAGTCCGGAACATAGATTGTTCATCGAATGTCATTGTCAGATCCTCTATCTGAATCTGCATTAATTCTAATTCATCATCATTTAATGGGAATCTTTCCTTAGCATTATTCAATATATCAAACACTTTCTCCTTATACTGAGTAGACTTACTCAATTTGATCTCCTTATATATGGTTTCATAACAATCAAAAAAATGACCCCAAAATCGAACTAATTCATGGAATGTTTCCTGCTGCATTTTGTTTTCTTTCATTAAGAAATGAGTAACCCACTCCTTGTTACAGAATTTAAGGGAGATAGAGACTTTCATACTATGAAATAAGATAGTTCTAGGGAGAATACCGTCACCCAAATTGAAAATTCCCAAACTCGGGGATGTTTCCAGTACCCAGATTTTCTTACCATGAGTACACCGAGCTAAGAGAATAGATCTCGTCTATAAGAGTCCTGTTTGTTGCCGAGGAGCTTAGCGGAGAGTATAGAAGATAAGCGGTGTTGCGAATGTTTCCTTTATTGACCGTAAACGTTTAGGCCCTAAAGTCAGATTTAAAGAATAGTTTCGAACGAACGCGGTATAGTACTAGGACTTTGATTCCATCTTTCTGTATCGGAACGTTAGTTAAAGAAATCGATCTCTAAAAAGACTAGAGTTAGACAAATCTCGAGATCAACAAAGGAAGCTTGCTTAATCGTCCACTTGTAATTCCTCAGACATGACAATCGATCCCTCTGGAATGGAACTAGATAGACCATCTCGAAGACCATCGAATGCCCTTTGAGCCCGGGATTCGAGTAATAGCCCTTGGTTCTTTCGTTCGTTACAGACAAGAAGTTTCCTCTGTTAGTTGTGCTAGGCTTCTAAATAAAGTCGAGACGATAGAAAACAGGCGAAACTCAAAGAAGAAGACAATAGGCGGATGGAGTCGCGATACCCAAATAGGCGCATGCATTGGATCACCATTGCGGAGACGGAAATCATGGCTCCAGCAGAAAACCCTAAACATCAATCCCTCAATCAAAAACTTCTCTTTGTTTTTTGGTGCATATCTTCTTTGTTCGAGAGCTTGATGAAGACGTGCCTTGGATCTAACAGAGTGATCGAAAGATCCCCCTTGGTACGCCAGTTCTTTCGAGCGAACTCCCGAACTACCGTCCTCATCCTTAGAAAGGGTTTTGCTGGAACTCCATCCTTTTGAAGATTTGACTTTGAGAAGATAGCTTTCCTTAGAAACTCCCACAATTCACTACAATCTATTCCCACCCTTTGACTCCCCCCCTGCCTACTCCCTTACTAACTAAACAAAATCCCCAAGCTCTGGTCACCTAGCTTAGAAACGAAACGCTGAGGAAAAATTACTGACTTGACTCGCTAAACGAGTAACGAGCACACCGAGCAAGAGATCTCGACAGTTAGACAGAAAGTTTGTCAGGGGCGGTAGTGGGGATGCACTGAGCGACGGAAGCAAAGAAAGAATCAAGCTAGGGAACACTCCAGATTTACTAAAGGCCTCCTTAATTAAGGGCTTCTAACGCTTTGGTTGTAGGCAGGCCAGGTCCAACCCTTTCGACGTTGTTCTCCTCATCTTTCAGAGAAAGGAGCTAACTCTTTCTTGCTTGAAAGAAAGAAGACATGCCTCGACTTGCCCCATTGATTGATTGAGGGACAGGGACAAAGGTTAGTTGGCACCTCGCCGTTAGCGTTCCGATCCACTTACTAGCAAAGACGGCAGTCTTGAAAAAATTCCTCAAAATTTCTATCCTCGATAGTTGAACCAACTCTCACTTCAACTGAATAGTCAGGCCCAGTTCGAGATTGAATCATTTCCTGTGATTCAAAAGAAAAGAAGGAAGCAGACCAAAGCCCTCGCATAGTGAAAGTTGCTCAAATCTTTTTGGTCTAAAAGTACCCAGTCGATAGGATTCCATTCCCAAGAAGGGTTGCGGGCGGGTAGGAACTGGATCCATTTGAATAGCCGCCGGACGTGCTGTTATGGAATCCGAAGATCATCCGCTCAGGACCGCCTTCTTTGAATAGCTGGAATGTTTCTCTGAGCTAGCCAATATTTAGGAAAATCAGGCTTTTAGCCAAGCTTTGCGAAAAATAAAAAAGGCCAGGCCGATAGCCAAGTCATATGTAATGATTGCACCCATAGCTTGGTGTGGTTTTGATTTTCTTCAATTACATGCTCTCCTGGAAGGAACTCCTCTCGTGCCTATCGGTGTCTCGTCCCTTCGCTTCACTCATCTATTGACGTAAAAAAAAAAGAGTGAAAGACCTACCCCACCCTTCCCTTTACGTACGTGAATTAGGCCCTTGCTCGGGGTCGGGCAAGATTCCCGGTTGAGGAAAAAAAACCTAAGCCTCGTATGTATTACCAATCGGAACTCTTTATTGCCCTAGACCCAAAGACCTTGGCTATTCAAAATCTGAGGAATAACCCTTAGGAAAAGAGTTCAATTGCTATAACTCTGCTCCCCCCCCGCTAGAAAGACTTTCTTACTTAGCTTAGTTCTCCTACCCCCTCTGAGGAGTCAATTCCTTTTGGAACTCGATTTCTACCTTTATCTTTCCAGCCTTTATCTTTAGAAAAAGCCTCTGCTTATACCTTTTTCTTTCTTCTTCCGCACCCTGTTCAAATCATCAATTCCATCAGTTCCTGGTTCGTTGGTACCAATTCAATCTTCGGTCACATCGGTCGCAGAATAAATTCCCTTTCTTTATGATCCGGAATCCATATACCTTTTTCAAAAAATTCATTCAAATAGGAATGCTTTCAAAAAAAATATTACTGCGACTATTTCGATTATGTTAGCAAGGCTAATAACAGCAACAGCAACTAGTTCATTTACGGATACACTACACTAGTAAAGAAGAGAAAGTATTTACTTAAAGCTACTAGAGCAACAGCTAGTATTTCATTTTCCAGATTCGGGAAGGCACGGGGAAGGAGGTACCCCAGGCCCCAGGGTTGGGCAGTGGACTTGCTTCCTGTTATTCTATTAAAGCTTCTGCAGCTAACAGTTGAGTATAGCCAGTGGCGGTTACTGGGACAGCAGGCGGGTAAAGCTTTCGAGTCATACCCCAGATCCCTTTCGAATTACTAGACATGCTAACGAGTCTTAGTCTGGCTCGACCCGAATGCCTTGATTAACTATTAACTCGAACGAGTGAAATCGTTACGGATGCAGTAAACCAGAAAAGAAAGTAGACTCAATGTAGTGAACGGAGTGACAGAGACTACTATCGAGAGCTCGGAGTGAGCGGAATAGGATCACAGAAATGCTTTGAAAACGATTCTAAAACGAAAACAGGTTTGGCATAGAATCCAGAAGGATGAAGGCTTTTTTACCTAATCATAGAAGGAAGCTCATATCTTTTCCGGGTTCTAGCTCGCGTACCTCTTTTATTTGGGCATTTGTCCTTTTTGCTTGCCCTCTTTTTTTTGATAGGCTTATAGCAGAAGTCAGGAGTGTGAAAGTCTAGTTGTCACTCGGAGCCACTCTGTCAACAAAACAAGCCGTTAGTGAATTTGTTAGAAACCGTGTTCGGTATCGACAGAGAAAGTAGGGAAGGACAGTGACAGAATAGCTCTAACAGAAGCAAGCTGTCAAGAGGGAGCAGTGCTGTCAGTATACAGAGTCGGCTTTTTAACCATTCGATTCGCGAGCTTAGTCACCCCTCCCCTATGGATGGTTTCATAGCTTCTGTCAGGTCAGGAGTGAACGAAGGAAAGGTGGTTGGTTTTAAGGAAGCCTTCCGTTGATTGTGCGTTTACGCTTTGTTTAAGCAGCTTTTAATGTCTAATCCGCTTCTGTAAAGAAAGGAGAACAGAACGGAGCACTTAGCCGAGCAACGAGCTATCAAAGGCGATCCTTCTTAGCTTAGTACGGAGCCAGTTAGAATTGACTACTTTTTTTACACAGTTTGGTTTGATGGGTCCATTCTTAATGCCTTCTAAGATCCTTTTATATGGTTGTGTAAGCTTAATAGCATTAAGATTGAGATTGTACTTCAACGCCGAAGCTGTAAGATATGTAGGTTGTGTATCGCTCGTAAAAGCCACCCTTCGCCACTGATCACGAGTAGGATAGATGGAGTCATCCGTAAACTCTTCACGGAGTGCTTTTTCAAGTTTGATTGACAATTCGAAAATCTTTACTTTCGTTTTCATTATCAATGCGTTTCCGCATTAATGTTACCAGCTCCTCTCTGCGTACTAAATCCGGAATCAATGGTTCCGAGACCGTGGCGATCATCTCTTGATACTCGGGAGATCCCATGCGAAGACAAGCAATTTCCTCCGACAATGATGGGGAATCCCTATTCAGACCACCTGAGTCCGCGCCAGCTGCAATTATCACTCCTTGGTCAGACGGACCCGGGAATCCCTCTCTTCTAGCTCCGACGCTTGAAGTTACGTTCCGGGGATTCATGTTAGCTTTTAAAGACTTAGTGCGTGCAATTAACAAGAAGTTCCCTGCGGGGCTATTCCCCAGTTCCCGGAGGGGGTCAGTTTACAGCTCTCCTCTCCTTATAGTCGAGTATATTATATAACCTCGAAAGGAGAATGAATACCATTTTAGCGAGTCTCTGTTCTCTTGAATAGGTAGGCTCAGTACGCTAAGGAAGCTTGATCTGCTTAGGGCTCATAGGAGGTAGGACAGAGAATCGAATTTCGCCGGCGAGATGGGGACCTTTAGGACTAGAAAAAAACTAAGTAGAAGCTATAGGGTGGGCTTTAGCACGGATTACTGAGACTCCGTTCTAATTATACTAAAATAGAAAGAAGTTGGTTCCAACCCTAGGCTTAGAGCTGAGCTAGACCCGTAACTGACTTCGGAATGATTTAGAGAGCAGCGAATCAGGCTTTCGGAGTGGTGGCAAGGCTTGAAAAGAAAGGAACTACGAATTCTCTGTCTTTGACTCACCGTTCAACGAAGATAGGCCAATAGCCGTTACCAGAAAACTGCTTCCTGCAGTGGGGCTCTTCCAGAGTTGTTAAGGGGGCGCAGCGATGTCTATTCCTTCTGTGGCATTTTGCCTTCCAACATCGGATTCACTAGCACCGGAAATTCACCCAACAGCTAGGCCACCAAGCCCACTTCGGTTAGCTACTTAGGATTCAACACACAGGGGAGATTTCGAATTCAAATCTCGATAAACAGAGAACTAAGGTAAGGGTCCCATCTGGAACAGGGAATCCGTAGAATTTCTTTAGGGGAGTCTTTTAACAGGCCGGAGAAAAAGCTATCTTTGATAAAGAGGAATAGAAGCTAAGCAGGAATGATTATTGTATAGTATTCTAGTATACCTTCTTCGATCTCACGAGGAAGGACTCCCCTCCCAGGTAACAGTAGGCAAGTAGTTAATCATATCCCATTCTAGAACTAGAACTCCGATTGAGCTTTTCAGGGCTATGACGAGGTGCGAAGCGAAGCAAGGGAAGGTTAATAAATAAGGGGAAGCTGTATTCCAACCGGAAATGAGTGAATGAGAAAGCATCTCTTCTTGGTAGAATAGGTAGAGCATGACTTCTTTCAACTATTCTATTATTAGTTCTTAGTAATAGTGATAGAATGAGTTGTATTTTCAGCTCTCAAAGAGGTTATTGATTGAGAAAGTCAAGTAGGGCGGAATCGAAGAATAATAGAGTGTCGAACAAGTGGGTTTTGAGTTCTATGGTGACGAACTAAATGGAGTCAGTTATAGTGATCCTGCAACTGTGAAAAAATATGCCCGACGCGCTGCCCTTAATCCAGCCACAGGGATATTTAGGCTCGATATGAAAGACGGACGGGTGAAATCTTTGAAATCCCATGGTATGTATTTTTCGTAGCAGTCCAAGGGGTTTGTCTACTTTTGGACATGCTTCGTTTGCTCTTTTACCTTCGATGGATCTATATCTTCTTTTGTCTCGTATGACTCCCCCTAACCAATAACTGTTTCAAGAAAGAAAAAAAGAGACAAGTAATGTTTTTCAAAAATTCCCATTTATGGACCGAATGTGGGACTTACCGCCTATATCCATCAAATGATGGGCTCCGTTGGGTAGCACAGTTTTGATCACAAAGGGACCTGGGGACCATTTTCCAAACCTTTGTATCAAGAGGTAGGATAGTTTTCCATACCAATTCTCCTTCCTCAAAAGATTGAGGCTTGACTTTCTTGTTTTAGGCTCTAGCTATTCTCATCTTCTGAACCCTTAGATGATCCAAGGCCAGTAGCCTCATTTCATCAAGACTATCCAATTCGGCAAAGATAGCCTCATTTTAGTCTCCTGAAGTCAAGTTATTTTGATAGGCTACTCTGATATACTTCATTTTTCTTTCCATTGGAAGTACGGCATCGTGGCCATAAGTTAAGGCAAATGGAATCACTCCCGTACCTTGAGCGATAGACTGACGGATCTCATCCGGTTGACACCCCTTTTTCAAATAGAGAATTTGTAATAGTTACCGCAGCTCTTTCAAGTCCTCTGGGCACAAAGGAACTACACACTACCTTTGTATCTCTTTAGTTCGAAGTCTTTTCCGCTCTTATCTTAATAGGGAGCGCAGTTCCAGCAGAATCCTAATTAGACTATTGCTCGTACCTAATCACTGCTTAAACCCAATTTATTCAATTCTATTGGTTTAAGGAAGGAAACTGGGCCCGACTACAGAGCCTATATAGATATAGATAGGGATATACCTGTGAACCAAAGCGCGGATTTCTTCTTTCCGTTTGAGTCATATTCCACTTTGTCTGCTATTCCAGTCTTTCCCTTTTCTTGTCGGCATAAGGACTGCCTACGGTTAGCTCTGAAACTCCTGGCTCTGACAATCTCAAAAGAGGAAGGACTCGCAAGCAGCAGTAACTCCGGGACACTTGCTGGGAATGCACTGTGCGAGCGTGTCGATACGGCTACTGGGGAAAGTCATAGCGGTATGCCAGGCTGTCGAAGGCTGTTTGCCTGGTTTCCGGTTCAAGGCGGATAGCAGTTAGCGTAGCGAGTAAATGCTAGGTTGGAGTGGCAGTTACAATTTATGCCTTTGATCGAGTTGTAGTTCTAAGGGTTGATAACCTATGGGACTTAAGGAATGATCGAAGGGAATCAAAAAAGAAAAAAAAAAGAGAGGGAAAAATAAGTAAATCAAAATGACGTAGAAGAGCCCAGATTCCAAATGAATGAAAACGTGACTGAATTGGTCCCGGTCACTCTTCGGGACGGAATGGAAGAAGGGATGGGATCTTATGGCTTAATCTCTGATTGCGCAGGATTCATCTTTGTTTGGTAACCTCAGACCCTGAAACAGGAGTTGGAAGCGCCTTTGCCAGACTTTCCAATTGAACACGCTGCGGGCGATGCAACTCGGCAAGGAGAAGGCTGAACCCAGGCGCTACACTACAGTAGAAGCTTTGGCAGTTTACCATGGCTTGATGTTATAGTTGTCATGCTAAAGCCGTTGATAGCTACTTCGCTTGACGAGCTAAGTAGAAAGACTTTGTGGATTCATCCACAACTGATGGTGCTTTAGGTGGATCTGATCCATAGTTCGGATTCGGAAAGGCTATCTTTCACCGGTTAGGTTCCCGGCTTGTGCCCCTAGCTAGTAGGTAGGTGAAAGCACTTTTGGCAATGGCTTTTCGAAAGCCTTTTCAGGGATTTGTTTTCCAGGCTGTTACGCTGTAGCTTCCCCAACTGATTGCTTTGAACGAACGTCAATCAATGTCCGACTTCAAACCGACTTGCCTTTTGAGCCTTCCTTTAATGTGGCACTGAACCCTGGCAGAGACCTTCTCCCATTGCCCCCTTGGTAAAGCCCCTTCTTCGGAAGTGAAAAGCGAAAAGCCTTTCTTAGAATTCGATTAGTCTTTCCATGTGCTCTTGACGCGATGTCTCCTATGTGATCGAAACGTCGGAAGGAAAACTCGAAGAAAAACATGAGTGAGAAAAACCTTTCTTTTCTTCCGGGAGTTCCAACTCTGACTAATAGAAGTTTATAGCCGCATTCCTTAGCGGAAAGAGTAGGGATCGCCTTCTCTTTTATTGAGAAAAGGACTGTCCTTTGGTAAAGACATACGAGGCATACTCATGCTCATGAATCCGCCCTCCCCCCTGTCCTCTCATCGGGAAAGGAGCTAGCCTTCTTCATAAGGGAAGTTCCTAGCCTTCTTTCTTAGGCGAAGGAAAGCACAGCACAGTAGAACTAGCGTAGCGGAACATGACAGCGGTTGGGGAGAGGGAAAAGCTATCAGACATCAATCCAATGAACAGACAAAGCAACCAAGGGCTTCTCCTCCGGAAGACCATACATAGTGATATTCCCTTCGTCCTTACCCACAGTTTCGGGTATATATGTCGTGCCCTGCAACCCGATCTATAACTCGATAGCCTTAGGAAGAGTGAATAGGCACAGTACAGGTTACGAAGTAAAAGGAAGAAAGTCGCCAATTCTCTTTCTAGCTAGTCTTCCTTTACCTATGGAGATTAAAGGAGATAGAAGAAGAATCACATGTATGCGTGCTAAGCGTGGGCAAGCGAGGACAAGCAGAAGCTATGGAATAGAGTCTTTCCTTGCTTTGGCATTCAGTAAGTAGGTCAAGCAGTAAGTAGGCTAAATAGGCATGTATGCTTTCTTGCCCTGAAATTCTTCCTTTGATTTTAGGACAGAGGAGTATTGACCACTTCTTTGAATGCAAAAGAATAAGTGGTTTTTTAAGATAAGAATGGTTTATTAATATCTTTTTTATATGCTCGGAGGATAGATAGTAAAGCAGCAACCTCTTGGAGCTCTTAACGAATCCCCTGTGGAGGCAGTCTTAGAAAAAGCTGCTTCGCTCCTCTCCCAACCTTTCCATTCCCTTTTCTATCGAAACTGAGAAGTAGGGCGAGCAAAAAAGAGGGAATTCTCTAATCCGATAGCCTTACAACAAAGAAGCTTGCTTAACGCACTAGCTTTGAGTTCCGACTTAAAAGCTCTTAGAAGTTCAAAACCAAAAGACAAAGTGCATCGCTCTCACGCTCGTCAGTAAAGTGAATTATTCGCCTTTTATAAACGAGTGTTGTGTACTAATAGACTTGCTTACCGTAACCGCAAAGAAAGAACGAACGGTTCTATTTATTTATCCTTATCCATAACCATAAGGGCTGGAGCGCCTTTCGAACGGTATAAGTTACGACTTCGCTTCCGAAAAGAGAGATTTTACTCTGATTCACCAGCATCCACTACCGGAAGGAATTTCTTCACTTACCGCCAGCTCTTATTCCCCTTATTCCCATAGTTGAGCCCGGAAACAAGAACTTTCTTTCTCTCATGCCCTTTACCTTAAGCCTGACAAATCTCGAATGTTTCACTTGCCCTACCGCTTTCATTGCCCGTAAAGACTCGAGATCTACAGCTGCCTTCTCTTTCCTTTTCATTACAAACAAAGTGATCCGCTTGAATAACTAATAAGGCGTAAAAGAAAGGAGTCTCGGTATTCGTTCTGACTTCCGCTCGCAAAGGAACAAGATCCGGATTTGACTAGGGCGAGCGCTGTTTACTATGCGAGTGGAGAGATTGTTGCGAGCTAATAGCGAGTGGACTTTGCCCCTCCCTTTCTTTAAAAAGAAAGAACTGACGTGAATGGCTAAGAGGAAGTGCCTCTGGTATTTCAGTTTCGACATGGCCTTGATCTTCTGGTGAAGTGGCAGTAATGTGAGCCTTATCCAATCCCATTCCCTCGTGCTCTGGAACTCCTTTACTTCGGTTGAAAACAAAAAAGGTTCAATCTTGTTCAACCGTAGCGTAGGCGAAACCCGGCAGCCCGCCCAGAGTTTGACCTTCTCCGGTCCTGGAAGGAAAACCCACTGAACTTTCCTTCCCCCAGCGGGCAACAACACTGGGAGGAAGACGATCAGGATCTCACGTGTGGCAGCTGTTGGAACAAACTCAGAATCCAAGAGGTACCTAAAGAAAAAGGAAACTCACCACTCACTGGTGAAAGAGGAGAAAAGACAATTGAAGGCCCCGGGGCCGGAATGCGGTAGGGTCTTCAAGCCCCACGCTCGATTCTCGAGATTCATGGGCCGTCTCGCGAAGATCTTCGATCTGAACCTTCGCATCGACTTTCTCTGTCAGTCTCAACCACGCCTTCGCTATCGCAAGAATATAGCGATCGAATAGCTATCGCTCGCTCAGCTGCTTCGCGTATTATGAAAGCCGTATTGCCCGAAGGGGGCATGCTGCAAGAGCGTAGGTGAGTGGTAAGCGTAGGAGGCGTGCCCAAAGGGCAGCGGCAGCTGTGTGGTTCCACGTCGCTAGATTGAGATCTGCAGGGTGGCGGGGACTTCGACTGCCTTGTATCAGGTGAAGATAAGGGGTGGTAGGCTTAGTAGGGCTCGAACCTACAATATAACCGTTATGAGCGGTACGTTTCAACCAATTAAACTATAAGCCCCTACGGATCTCTACATGCAATTCGCTCACTTCGGGAAGAGCGGACGGAAAGAGGAGGCCTTTGCTTTATTTGCTTCTTCCTCTCCTTTACAGTCGAGCGTCTTCGAACCTCTTCTGGAAAAAAAAATGATTTTCTTTCTATTATCTAATATATATAGAATCTTAGATAGATATTATGAATTAGAATAATATAATTAAGCAAGCGGCCCTTTCGCGACTCAAACTGCCGGTACGCTTTCCGGCTCGGAACGACCGACTCAAACGGGCGGGGGCTCTCTATTTGCTTGCAATGCCGGCTGTTCGCCTTTAGTTAGAAGTAGAAGTAGAGGGCGCCCTTTGCCCCACACTGAAGAAAAAGTACATAAGGGGGGGGACTTGTGAAAGTCAGGAGTGAGAAAGAAAAACTTGGTTACGGGAACCGAAGGTTAGGCCGATTTGAAGCTAGACCTAAAAAAGTTGATTCCTACCTCTTCCTGTCAATGTTGCCAATTCCCAAAAGACTAATCTAATAATGTACCCTTGTGCATACAGTTGCCCAACTACTCTTTCTTCCTTCGACTTCTTTAGCCACTTCCGAATCTGTCGTATTCAGGAGAGCTTGCTTCGTGGCGGAGCATTTAGCAATGCCAGCAGCCTGGTGAGGGCTGGCTGTCTGGGGACAGGTTAAGGCAGGGCCCTCTGGGCTTGCTTCTCATGAGATTGGGTGAGGGAATCGGAAAGGGGCTCATAAACCGAGCTGACTTCTCTTGACCCTTGCTTCCTCTCCTTCTGTATACTTCAGTGTATACAAAAATGTATACGAGGCAAAGACTATTTGTTTGAACACTAGACTACTACTAGAAACTAGAGACTACGACTACAATATCAAACTAGAGACTACTCTTATACTTTTTATATTCTATATAAAGAGTCTCTAGACTAGTAGTCATATCTAGACAATAGACTACTGTGGGTTTGTGATATCGAGATATCGGTAAGGTCAGATTGTCTACCTATCGCCTTAGTAAGGTAGTACTTGACTCTTGTCTTTCCTGAGCCGCGAGTGAGGCTGGAGAACGAGTCAGGCGAAGCCCTTTCCTTCCCTTTCCTTACTTTAGGGCTTGCTTGCCTTTAGGTAAGGGAATAGTCCAACTTTCGACCCTATTGGGCTTCCAGTACTTTCTATTCCCGGTAACAAGGTAATAGCTCTTTTCCTAAAGCGCTTGTTCTGCTAGGGCCCTCTTCTGTTCCTGTATAAGTAACAGGATAGCAGTCCGTTATTCTATGGCTTCGGGAGGCTCCTTTCATACAAAAAGAGTTGACCCGTGATCTACGACCACCCTCTCCCCGCCCGAGAGTGAAAACACTACCCCTGAGGGTGGTCGTAGATCACGGGCCCTCTAACTTATCTACGGAAAGGCTGCTTAAAGTACGTACACACAGGCAAGAGAGAGAACGCACAAGCGGTACGTACGGTAAGAGCAAACTGTCTTATTGGCTATTACCGAATCGAAAGTGCTTAAACCTCTCTTCTTTCTGTCAGTCTACTTTACTGACTGAAAAACGGGAAGTCACTCATTCAAACCTCCCGCCCTCTCCAGTCAGGCGGGCGAAGCGCATTAATAGGAGCGAAGCGTATGTTTCTCTATATAATTATATATAAAGATATAGTCATTATACAGACTTCAATGGTTGAGACGCGACTCGAGGGTCTCATCCACTCGCCCTTCCCAATCCATATTCCAATGTCGGGAGGAAAGCTCAATATGGTATAGTCGAGGTAGACGTCTCTGTGTGTGTGGAAAAAGAGGAGGAGCTTTGATTTGCCCGCCTTTGAGTAGGTAGGTGTATGTATATGCGTCAGCTTAAGATCATCTCTCCAACCAATAGCCTAAGACTGAATCTACCGATAGCATCTGCCTTTACTATCTAAACTATCAGTCAAGCTGCTTCGCTCCTCACCCATGGGGAATTCTGGGCGAAAGAAGAAAGCAGAGAACAGAAGGTAGGGTAACTAGTTTCGTTCTTTTGACTGTCCCAAGGCCGGCCAAGCCAGTTCATTTTAGATCGGATTACGCTTTGAGGTGTAGCACCTAGTTAAGACAAACCGAGTCTTCGTCACAACACAAATGGAATTCAAAGGAGAGATATAGAATAGAAACCAAAACGCGGTGCTCTATGGTTCTTGTTTTAGCCTGGTAATCACTGTAGGCATTTATCAAAAGGATCTCTTCTATGTTCTATGAGAGTCTTCTATAGATATAGCTTGTCTAGTATTCTAATCTTTATAGATTCATTTCATTACGTCCCTCCCCGGGCACTAGTTTCATTCCCGAGGATACGAAAGCACGGTTTCAGAAATGCTTTCTTTAGTGAATACCGCTACGTGGGCTTCCCGCACCCGGCTTCAAGTGAACGTCTGTCTGCTTTATTCCTCCCGCTCAACGCCCTTCCATGCTTCAGGGGTTATTGAACTTATATCATCCGACCTTCCCCCTTTTGTCTACTTTTGTTCTTTTTAAAGTAAGAAAAGGACTTAGACCATCCGGGGACCGGCACCAGCCTGCCCAAAACGGAACCGCTGGGGATACTCATTTGAAATCTGACTCAGATAGCTGTCACTGTCAACTAAAGTACTGTGCAGTACGCGGGCTCTCCCGGTAATAACCTCTTTCGTTTCGAGTGTATAAGCGCTATAATTGAGATGATTTAGGTAGGAGAGTCGATTGATCAAGACTACCGCAAGAGCATATATAGTTCTTTTCTCTGTACAAGGAAGATAATTTATTAAAACCCTTTCCCGCTCGGTAAGAAGATAGCCTACTGTCCTACGGGAGTGGAAGAGAATTCCCTAAGAGACCCAGAGCCGACAGAAGGAAGCAAGCATCTGACTTGATCGCCCACGTATCAAAGGTAGTCGAAAAAAATTCCTTTATCGATAGAACAGAATCGGATTCGTCTTTCCCGTTCTTCTGTCCCAAGGGAGGTTTTTTTTTCACAGCTGTGTACCAAAGGATTGGATTTTCATTTTGCAACCCGGGACGAAAACTGGATAGCCGACTGATCTTCGGGAGGGGAATCTATCTTCTTTCTTTATAATGTACCTGCTCTGGAATGGCAATCGCTTAACGCACAACTGGGTAAGGTAATCTTATTTCTTTGCTTCACCTATGGGCCAACCCTTTCTCTTGACGTACCACAGGGCAGGGGTAGCGAAGCTAAGAAGGCTAGAAGCCGGAGGCGAAGGAGGCATATACGCTCACTAGACCGGAAGATTATTCCACTTCAACCAAGCTCCCTTTTTTGTCGCCTACATCTGCTAAAAAGCAATAGAAAGAAAAGGCATTAGTTAATCTTAGCTATTCATATTCCATCAACTATATACTCCGGGAATTCCTTCATACGAGGACTTCCGTTTTCTTATCATCCCACAGTCAGAAAGCATTCGTAAGAAAGCAGTCAACTGATTCAAGTGATTCATCTATATCATTAGCCAGAAAGCCCTTCTCTTGCTTAGAAAGGAGGAAAGTATTATTTTATTAAGAATAAGAGACTTCTCTTCTTTCATAAGCTCCTTTCGGTAAGGTTAGTTGAGTCTAATGTTCAAAGAGTTCGCGGTATACTTGATTAGACCTTTTGAGCCTAAAGGCCCTGGTCAACAATTCGACTAGCCCTGCTTCCATTTTTCTTTGATTATTTTGGAGTATAAGAAGAGAGCAAAGTTGGAGTAGGGTATGAGAGGGCGTAGCGGTCAAAAACTGGATATGTGACGGATTTCTCTTTCGTTATTCCCAACGACGAATTGTCCCGGCTTTCTTTTCTTCCAAGAGATTCGATTTGCATATTCGGCTATGAGGGCTTTTTCGAGAAAGATCTTCCTAAGAGTGAAAGTTCGTATAAAATGTTAGAATACCGCTTTCCCCTTCCTGAGAGGCTTGACAGAGAATCTTTCTTCTTGAAATCTTCATTCTATGCTTTCTTCGTTCCTAGCCATTCTGAGTTGCGTTTGGATATGGAATCTATAGGCCCCAAGTGGCAGCCTCTCATACTACCAATTGTGTGGGCGGATCATCACCCCTTCATTCTGGCTCTACTTCATTCGCTATTAACAAGACAGCCCACGACCAGAGGATTTCGGCGGAAAATGGATTCTTTTATATTCGCATGGCCGGATCGAGAACAGCTCCAGCCTCGTGGGTCTCCAACCCTACCTACTGCTTTCGCTCTCAGATCTGACCTGGGACTTGATCCAGAAAGAAGAAGCCGAGTACCGTGCCACGTCTTCTGTTAAGAAATGAATTTTTTCTTTTCTTATAGCTTTATAAGAGTAGTCGCACAGTGAAGTCACAACGTCTTGCCCAAGTTTCAGAGGCGAACAGCGAGTTAGCGAAAGAAGGGAAGCTCCGCACAAGGAGAGGAAGCTTAGCGTAGGGAAAGACGCTTAATTACTAGCGGCAAAAAGCATATTCCGCAACTATAGGGAGTCCTTTACCAAGTAAGCTACGCACCTTGCTCTTCTCTTATAAGCAAGTAGCTTTGATTTGGAAATAAGCTGAAAGTAAAGTAGTATGAGTTGAAGTGAAGGGCGCTAGTAAGTAATAATAAGTAGAGTGGAACACTGTTGGCTGAACAAAAGACGTATGACTTGAGAAAGTCAGATCTCCGATCTGTTGTCGGGAAAAGGGACCTAGCGTCATTCTCAAGCCACCTGCAACGGCCTTAGTCGATCGAGTAGTTCGCTCCTTCTCTTGATCTTCTCTTTCTCCTTATTCTGTTTCGGTTGAGGTGGAAACTCTTCCCGACCTTCTGTCGAGTACCCAATTTCCTATTCCTTCAATCTGGGGTATGCTACCTCAAGAGAATCAGGTCGATCGAGTGCTGACTTTGCGTCTGCTGCTTAGTCTTAAGTTTAGTTAGCATCTGGTAACCTCGCCTAACTATGACTTCTTTCTTTCCCTTCGAACTTAACTATCCGCTTATTGGGAATCCCTGATCTCTGCTAAAGCTAAAGGTGAAATGAAATCTCTTTAGTACCCAAGTACCTCTCCCTATTCGGTCCTTCAAAAGCTGGTTACCTCCTCTCTGTCTTAGCCGAGCTAGCTTTGTTTTATTCCCTTCGATCCCAGCTCGTGATAAAGATGATGTTAGCTTCGGCGAAGATT